CCCCCCCCCCCCCCCCCCCCCCAGTTACTGAGAGGAGCGTACTCTAAGAAGAGGTGTATTCTTCAGTCTTTGGTTTACAAGACCAATGTTTTCTATAAACTATTAGAGTATTAGTAAATTATTTTATTCTCTAGAGCCCCAATTGTAGGAAATAGGACTAGGAGGATAAGGAAGTAGGTGAATGAGGCTAATTGGCCGATGATGATGAATGGGTGTTCTACTGGCTGGCTACCTACTCATGTCAGAATAAGCAAGTTGGCTACGAGTAGTCAGAATAGTGCTTGAGAGAACGGCCGGAAGGCTATTGAGCGTTGTTTGGATTTGTGTAGGAGTGGAGTTAAAAATAGGATTAATACGGATGCAGCTAAAGCAAGTACTCCTCCTAATTTGTTGGGGATGGAACGTAGGATGGCGTATGCAAATAGGAAGTATCATTCTGGTTTAATATGTGGGGGTGTGACTAGAGGGTTTGCTGGAGTAAAGTTCTCTGGGTCTCCTAGAAGGTTGGGGGAGAAGAAGGTTAGGGTTAGTAGGGGGATGAGTATGAGTGTGAATCCTAGGATATCTTTTAGGGAGAAGTATGGGTGGAAGGGGATTTTGTCACAGTGTGAGATAATTCCTAGGGGGTTGTTTGATCCTGATTCATGTAGAAAGGTGAGGTGGATGAGGGTGATACCGGTGATTAGGAATGGCAGGAGGAAGTGTAGGGCGAAGAATCGTGTAAGTGTGGGGTTATCTACTGAGAATCCTCCTCAGGCTCATTCTACTAGGGTTTGTCCAATGTAGGGGATAGCTGAGAATAGGTTCGTGATAACTGTAGCCCCTCAAAATGATATTTGTCCTCATGGAAGGACGTAGCCTACAAAGGCAGTTGCTATTAGTGTCAGTAAGAGGATAATGCCAGTGTTTCAGGTTTCTTTGTATAAGTATGAGCCATAGTAAAATCCTCGGCCGATGTGGAAGTAAATACAGATGAAGAAGAATGATGCTCCGTTTGCATGTAGGTTACGAATTAGTCATCCATATTGGACGTTTCGACAGATATGGGCGATGGATGAAAAGGCTAGGGATGTGTCAGCTGTATAGTGTATGGCTAGTAGCAGTCCTGTTAGGATTTGGGTAATCAGGCAGATTCCTAGTAAGGATCCGAAGTTTCATCATGCGGAGATATTTGAGGGGGAGGGAAGGTCGATCAGGGAGTTGTTGATGATTTTAAGTAAGGGGTGGGATTTTCGGATGATTGGGGCCATTGGTTTTGTTTTTTAGATGAGTAAAAGTAGTACGAAAATAGATAGAGCGAATGATCCTAGGTATGTCTTGATTAGTCCGGTATGTAGGGAGGTTGAGGTTTTGGTTGCTATGAGTTGGAGATCAGCTAATCCCTCTGGCCCTATTTTCTTGTATCAAGAGAAGTCGATTAGGTGTGAGGCGATTTTTTGTCCGTTGTTGAGTAGTTTTGTGGGGTTTAATCGATGTAAGATGGGGTTGAAATAGCCTAGAGTGGTAGTGAAGTTTGAGTAGGTGCTTTGTTTAGGGGGGATGAGGTTGTGGGTTATGTTTGATAGTTCTAGAGCTAAGAGAATGCCTAAGATAGTGACGATGATAGCGGCTGTTTTTGTGATTACGGGTATGGTTATTGGAGGTGTTTTTGTTGGGAGGATATTGGATGTAATAAGGAGGCCGGCTATAGTGCTGCCTATTGCGAGTCGAGTGATTGGGTTGGTGACTATGGGGTGATTTTCGTTAGTTGGGGTGATTGGGGGGATTCGGCTAAATCCTGTTTGGACTATAAGGGTTATTCGAAGGCTGTAAGTGGCAGTGAAGGAAGTGGCTAGGAGTGTGAGTAGGAGAGCTCAGGTGTTTAGATAGGAGTTGTTGAGGCTTTCGATAATGAGGTCTTTTGAGTAAAATCCAGCAAGAAATGGAGTTCCTATTAGGGCAAAATTACCAATTGTTAGGCAGGATGTAGTTGTTGGGAGGAGTTTTTGTAGTCCTCCTATTTTTCGAATGTCTTGTTCACCTGCTAGACTGTGGATGATTGATCCGGAGCATAAGAATAATATTGCTTTAAAGAAAGCATGAGTTGAGATGTGGAGGAAGGCTAGTTGGGGTAGGTTAAGTCCAATGGTGACTATTATTAATCCTAGTTGACTTGATGTAGAGAAGGCAATGATTTTTTTGATGTCGTTTTGGGTGAGGGCACATGTGGCAGCAAATAGTGTGGATAGGGCCCCTAGGCATAGGCATAGGGTTAAAGCTGTTTGGTTGTTAGTTAGTAGTGGATGGGTGCGGATAAGAAGGAAAATTCCCGCTACTACTATGGTGCTGGAATGTAGTAGGGCTGAAACGGGTGTAGGGCCTTCTATTGCTGCTGGGAGTCAGGGGTGTAGGCCAAATTGGGCTGATTTTCCTGCGGCGGCCAGAATAAGGCCTAGGAGGGGTAGTATGGGGATTTGGTTTTCGTAGGAGGTTTGTTGGATTTCTCATGTATTTAGAGTGGAAGCAAGTCAAGCTATACTGAGGATGAGGCCTACATCTCCAATTCGGTTGTAGATTACTGCTTGAAGGGCGGCTGTGTTGGCTTCTGCTCGTCCATGTCATCAGCCAATGAGTAGGAATGATATAATGCCTACGCCTTCTCAGCCAATGAATAATATGAATATGTTGTTAGCGATTGTCAGGGTTAGTATAGCGATTAAGAATATTAATAGGTAGGTGAAAAATTTGTTGATGTAGGGTTCTGATGCTATATATCAGATTGCGAATTGTAAGATGGATCAGGTTACAAATAAGGCGATGGGGAGAAATAATATTGAATACTGATCTATTTTGAAGCTGAGTGGGACTTTGAGGTTGGGGGTGAAGTTTCAGTACCAATGAGAGATGATGGTTTCTGCCCCGGAGTAAATGAAGATAGTTGTAGGAATGAGACTTGTGAGGAAGGCTGTTTTGACAGTTGATGTGATGGTTGTGGGAGTTGCTTGAAGTTTGGACGATAAGAGGGGTAGGATGGTTGGTGTGAATAAAATTGTCAGTGTGAGAAGGATAGAGGTGTTAAGGAGTAGTGTGGTCTCCATTGCTTTTACTTGGAGTTGCACCAAGATGAGTGGCTCCTAAGGCCAATGGATTACTATTATCCTTTAAAAGCAAGGGGGCTGAGGGTTTAGACTCAGATGCAGGAGTTAGCAGTTCTTGCTGGTTAAACCACCCCTTGGCGAATAAGAAGATTTTAACTTCTATTTTTAGAATCACAGTCTAATGTTTGGGTTAAAACTATATTTGCATAGGGTTCTTAAGATGAGCTCGGGCTTTAGTATAAGAAGGAATATGGGGAGAATGTGGAGAGTTATTAGGAGATGTTCTCGTGTGGTTGTGTTGGGGGTGGATGTAATGTGGGTGGGTAGTGTTCCTCGTTGGGTTATTAAGAGTATGAAGAGAGTATATGAGGCGGTTAGTAGTGTTGCAAGGCCGGTTAGGATAATAGTGAATACGGATCAGTTGAAGAGTGCAATTATGATGGTGAGTTCTGCTATTAGGTTGGTTGTGGGGGGTAGTGCTATGTTTGTTAGGTTAGCTAGGAGTCATCATGTACTTATAAGGGGTAGGAGGGGTTGTAGGCCTCGAGTTAGTAGGAGGATTCGGCTGTGTGTACGTTCGTAGTTTGTGTTAGCTAGGCAGAATAATATTGAGGATGTCAGACCATGTGAGATTATGAGGATTATTGCTCCTGAGAATGATCAGTTGGTTTGGATTATGCCAGCGGCGATGACTAGGCTTATATGGCTTACAGATGAGTATGCAATTAGAGACTTTAGGTCAGTTTGACGGAGACAAATTGAGCTTGTTATTAGTGCTCCTCATAGGGCGAGGGTTAGGAATGGGTAGCATAAGTAGTTTATGAGAGGTCCTATGAGTAGGGTTACTCGTATAATACCATAGCCTCCGAGTTTTAGTAAGAGTGCAGCTAATAGTATGGAGCCTGCAATGGGGGCTTCTACATGAGCTTTGGGTAATCACAGGTGAAGTCCATATAGCGGGGCTTTTACTATGAATGCTATTAAGAGGGCTAATCCTGATAGGGTTCCAGTTCATGAAAGTGTTAGTGATGTATGGGTTAGTTCTAGGGTTGGTAGATGTAAAGTACCGGTTTGTATGTGCAGGTGAAGGAGAGTGACTAGGAGTGGAAGGGAGCTGATAAGGGTATAAAATAGTAGGTAGATACCAGCACTAAGTCGTTCAGGTTGGTTTCCTCATCGAGTAATTAGGATTAGTGTAGGAATTAGGGTGGCTTCAAATGAGATGTAGAATAGGATTAATTCTGTGGCTGAGAAGGCTAAGATAATGAAGGGTTGGATTATGATGAGGGTTGTAATGAAGATACGTTTTCGTATTAGGGGTTCTTGTCGAAGATGGTTTTGGCTTGCTATTAATATGAGAGGGAGGAGTCAGCATGATAGGACTAGTAGTGGGGCTGAGATTTGATCAATGCCTGTTCATTGGGAGAGGTATTTATAGGGGAAGTAGGTTGGGTGAAGCCATTGCAAGCTGATGGTAGCGATTAGGAGGCTATGTGTGGTAATGTTCGTTCAGAGAAGGTTTTTAGGGGATAAAAGGGTTATGGGTAAGAGCATGGCTGTGGGAAAAATAATTTTTAGCATTGTAGGAGGTTTAGGTTATGTAGGTGGTCGGAGCCATGCGTGCGAGTAGAGGCTACTAATATGGCTAGTCCTGCTCCTGCTTCACATGCGGAAAAGGCTAGTATGAGTACTGGGATCAGGGAGAATGTGGGGGTTTGGGTTTGGATAGGTCATATTGAGAGGGAGATGTATAGAGAGAGTATCATACTTTCTAGGCATAGTAGGGCAGAGATAAAGTGGGTTCGGTGAAAGGCTAGACCTAGGCCACTTAGAGTGAAAGCTGAGTAGAAGCTTAGGTGTAGTAAGGACATAAGAAAGTTATAGGGGTGACTATAATCTGCTGAGCCGAAATCAGCTATCTTAGTTAGACTAACTTTCTGTTACTCTGCCCATTCTAGGCCTCCCTGTGTTCACTCATAAACTAGTCCTAGTGTGAGGAGGATGAGGATAATGGAAGTTCATAATAGGGTTAAGAGAGGGTGTGGGAGTTGGATTGCTCAGGGGAGGGGGAGAAGAAGGGCGATTTCTAAGTCGAAGAGTAAGAATAGGATGGCTACTGAGGAAGAATCGGATTGAGAAGGGGAGTCGGGCTGATCCTAGGGGATCAAATCCGCATTCATATGGGGACAGTTTTTCTGTATTTGGGTTTATTTGAGCTAATCAAAAGTTTAGTGTAATTAGGATAATGCTTAATAGTAGGGAGAGAAGGAGTATAAATGTGATTATGTTTATTGCTCTTCTCTGGGGTAATACCAGATTTTAGAGATTGGAAGTCAATTGTAATTAATATACTAGAAGAGCATGATCCTCATCAGTAGATGGTTATGTAGAGGAATAATCAGATAACGTCTACGAAGTGTCAATATCAAGCTGCAGCTTCGAATCCAAAGTGATGGTTTGATGTAAAGTGATACTTGATTAGTCGTAAGAGACAGATGGTAAGAAAGGATGATCCAATAATTACGTGTAGTCCGTGAAATCCTGTGGCTACGAAAAAGGTAGAGCCATAGACTCCATCGGCAATTGAGAAGGGGGCTTCATGGTATTCTATGGCTTGTAAGGCGGTAAAGTAAAATCCTAGGAGGATTGTTAGGAATAGGGCATGTGTTGCCTGTTTTCGATTACCATCTGTAATACTGTGGTGGGCTCATGTTACGGTGACGCCGGATGCTAGGAGGATGGCTGTGTTGAGTAGGGGGACTTCTAGGGGGTTGAGAGGCTTGATTCCTGTGGGGGGTCATAGTCCTCCTAATTCTGGTGTGGGAGCTAGGCTTGAATGGAAGAATGCTCAGAAGAATCCTAGAAAGAAGAATGCTTCTGATGTGATAAATAGAATTATTCCGTATCGTAGGCCTTTTTGGACGGTAGGGGTGTGATGGCCTTGAAAGGTGCTTTCTCGTACGATATCTCGTCATCATTGTAGTATAACTAGGAGTATTGAGAGTAAGCCTAGGGTTAGTAGGTATATTGAATTATAGTGGAATCATATGATCAGTCCGGAGGTTGTTAATAGAGCAGTGGTGGCACCAAAGATAGGTCATGGGCTGGGGTCTACTAGGTGGTAGGAATGTGCTTGGTGTGTCATTAAATATTTTCTTGTAAGTATAAGCTTAATAAGAGTACAAAGACGTAAGCTTGGATTATAGCTACTGCTAGCTCTAGGATTGTTAGTAGGAGTAAGATGGATGCTGTTAGGATGGAAATGGCGGGTATGATTGGAAGTAGGGTTATAGTGGCGGTAGAGATAAGTTGAATTAGGAGGTGGCCAGCTGTAAGGTTAGCTGTGAGTCGAACACCTAGGGCTAATGGTCGGATAAGTAGGCTTGTTGTTTCAATAAGGATGAGGGCGGGGATGAGGATTGTAGGGGTCCCTTCTGGTAGGAGATGGCCTAGAGAGATAGATGGTTGGTTTCGTAGTCCAGTAAGAAGAGTTGCTAGTCAGAGGGGGAAGGCTAGTGCTATGTTTATGGATAATTGGGTAGTTGGTGTAAATGTGTATGGTAGTAGTCCTAGGAGGTTGATTAGTAAAAGAAAGGTTATTAGTGATGAGAGGATAAGGGCTCATTTATGGCCTATCTTGTTTAATGGGATTATTAGTTGTTTGGTAATTAGTTGAAGAAATCATGATTGAAGAGTTGAAAGGCGATTGGTTATTCAACGGTTAGTGGGGGATGGGAGTAATAGAGCAGGGAGTAGTATAGAGAGTAAGATTAGCGGGATTCCTAGTAGCTGGGGGCTGGCAAATTGGTCGAAGAAGCTTAGGTTCATGGTCAGGATCATGGTGTGGGATTAAGGATTGTTTTAGTCTTGCTGGTTGGAAGGTTTGTAGGTAGAAAGGATAAAAGTTTGGGTTGTATAAGGAATGAAAAGGTTAATCACGATATAAGTATGATAAGAAATCATGGGTTTGGGTTGAGTTGGGGCATATCATTAAGGAGGGGAAGTATTCCTCTTTCTCTAGCTTAAAAGGCTAGTGCTGTTATCATAGCTTCTTAATGATGAGGATGTGGAAAGTAATGATGATCAATTCTCAAAGTGTGGAAGTGGAGTTGATTCTACTACAATGGGCATATAGCTGTGGTTAGCTCCACAAATTTCTGAACATTGACCATAGAAGATTCCAGGTCGAGTAGTAATAAAGGATGTTTGGTTCAGTCGTCCTGGGATTGCATCAGTTTTTACTCCTAGGGTTGGGACTGCTCATGAATGAAGTACGTCTCCAGCAGTGATGATTACTCGAATGGGTGATTCCATTGGAACAACAACTCGATGGTCTACTTCTAATAGTCGGAAGTGGCCTGAGGGTAGTTCTGATGTTGGAATCATGTAGGAGTCAAATGACAGGTCTTTAAAGTCTGTGTATTCATAGGTTCAGTATCATTGATGGCCGATAGCCTTTAGAGTTAGGTCAGGTTCATCGATTTCATCTATTATGTACAAGATTTGGAGGGAGGGAAGGGCAAGTAAGATTAGTACGATAGCGGGCAGGATTGTTCAGACTAGTTCTACTTCTTGCGCGTCTACTGAGTTGGAAGATAGTTTTTCTATTAATATTAGAGTGAGTAAATAAAGTACTAGACTACAGATTGCTAGTGCAACTATTAGGGCATGGTCATGAAATTCGACTAATTCTTCTATAATAGGGGATGATGCGTCTTGAAATCCAAATTGAGAGGGGTTGGCCACATGAGATGTACAGGGTTTTAACCTGTGATTTAGTCTTGACAAGGCTATGTAATGGATTTACTAACTTCTCATAAGAAAGAAGCATAAGTGGTTTAGTGCAGCTGGCTTGAAACTAGCGTGTGGAGGTTCGATTCCTTCCTTTCTTGAATCTGAACATAGGCTGGCTCTTCAAAGGTGTGGTGTGGGGGTGGGCAGCCGTGGATTCATTCGATGTTGGTGGTAGTTAATTCTGGTTGTATTATTTTTCGTTTTGAGGAGAATGCTTCTCAGATAATAAATATAAGTATGATTACTGCTGTTATAGAGATTAGTGAGCCAATTGAGGATATGGTATTTCATAGGGTATAAGCATCTGGGTAGTCTGAGTACCGTCGTGGTATTCCAGCTAAGCCTAGGAAGTGTTGGGGAAAGAAGGTTAGATTGACTCCTGTGAATATAACCCCGAAGTGTGCTTTCGCTCATGTTGGGTGAAGGGTGTATCCGGTAAATAGTGGGAATCAGTGTGTAAAGCCAGCTAGAATAGCAAAGACGGCACCTATGGAAAGTACATAGTGGAAATGAGCTACTACGTAGTATGTATCGTGTAGGGCAATGTCGAGTGATGAATTTGCTAGTACGATACCGGTTAAACCACCAATAGTAAATAGGAAAATGAACCCCAGGGCTCATAGGATAGGAGGGTCTCATTTGATTGTCCCTCCGTGGAGTGTGGCTAGTCAGCTGAATACTTTAATACCTGTTGGGATAGCGATGATTATGGTGGCGGATGTAAAGTAGGCTCGAGTGTCTACGTCCATTCCTACTGTAAATATGTGGTGGGCCCATACGATGAATCCTAGGAATCCGATAGATAGTATAGCTCAGACTATTCCTATATATCCGAAGGGTTCTTTTTTACCTGCATAATAGGTTACTACGTGTGAGATTATTCCAAAGCCTGGTAGAATTAAAATATAGACTTCAGGGTGGCCGAAGAATCAGAATAGATGTTGGTATAGGACGGGGTCTCCTCCTCCAGCGGGGTCAAAGAATGTAGTATTAAGGTTTCGATCTGTGAGAAGTATTGTAATGCCAGCAGCGAGTACTGGGAGGGACAGTAGGAGAAGAATAGCAGTGATTAGTACGGATCATACGAATAGGGGTGTTTGGTATTGTGAGAGGGCTGGGGGTTTTATGTTGACTGCTGTAGTGATGAAGTTGATTGCCCCTAAGATTGAAGAGATACCTGCTAGGTGGAGTGAAAAGATGGCAAGGTCTACAGATGCGCCTGCATGGGCAAGGTTCCCGGCTAATGGGGGGTATACTGTTCATCCGGTCCCTGCTCCAGCTTCAATGGTGGATGATGCTAGCAGGAGTAGGAAGGAGGGGGGTAGAAGTCAGAAGCTTATGTTATTTATTCGTGGAAATGCTATGTCTGGAGCACCAATTATGAGGGGGACAAGTCAGTTTCCGAAGCCTCCGATTATTACGGGCATCACTATGAAGAAGATTATTACAAAGGCATGGGCGGTGACGATAACGTTGTAGATTTGGTCATCTCCTAGTAAGGTTCCTGGTTGACCGAGTTCGGCACGGATGAGCAGGCTGAGGGCGGTGCCTACTATACCTGCTCATGCACCGAAAATGAGATATAGTGTGCCGATATCTTTGTGGTTAGTTGAGAAGAGTCATCGAGTAGTAAAGGTCACTGGTAAGATGGCTGAATGGTTAAGCGTTAGGCTGTAGTCCTTTTTATAGAGGTTTGATTCCTCTTCTTATCAACTCCGTAGTGAAATTCATGTTGAGTTGCAAGCTCATTGATGTGCACTAAAGGTGCACCGGAGTTTGTTAGACAGAAGCCTGTAGGATTAGGCATTTAGCTGTTAACTAGATTATTGTGGGATCAAGGCCCACCTGTCTAGGAAGGCCTTAGCTTAATTAAAGTGTCTGATTTGCATTCAGGAGATACAGGTTAGTATCCTGTTGGTCTTAGCAGAAACTAAGAGGCTTTAACTCTTATTTAAGGCTTTGAAGGCCTTTGGTTTTGGTTTATGGTTATCCTAAGTTTCTAGAGGGTAGCAAATATTATGGGTGTGAGAGGTAGGAGAGTAATAGAGAGGGATGTGAGGACGGCAGTTAAGGTGCTTGTGGTTTTATTAATGTGTCATTGTTTTATGTGGTTGGCAGAGTTTGGGGGGAGGGTGATTGTTGCATAGTATGCGAGGCGGAGGTAGAAGAATAAGCCTAGTAGGGATAGTATGGAAATGATTGTGGCTGTGACTGTCATTTCCTGTTTGGTTAGTTCTTGGAGGATTAGTCATTTGGGTATGAATCCTGCTAGTGGAGGTAGGCCGGCTAGGGATAAGAGTGTTAATATTAGGGAGGCGTTTAGTACGGGAGTTTTTGTTCAGGAGGTTATTATTGTAGATAGTTTTAGAGTTTTTGTTGTGTTGAGAGATAAAAATACTGCTGTTGTTATTAAGATATAGAGGTAGAAGGTTAGAATTGTGAGTTTGGGGTTGTAGGTGATGATGATGGTTATTCATCCTAGATGAGAGATGGATGAGAAGGCTAGGATTTTACGAGTTTGCGTTTGGTTTAGTCCTATTCATCCCCCTAGTGCAGCTGAAATAAGGGCCAGTGAGACAAGTATTGTATGGTTTAGTGAGTGGGAGGTTATGAGGAGAATGGTTATAGGGGGAAATTTTATGATTGTGGAGAGTAAGAGGGCAGTAGTTAGGGATGTTCCTTGTAAGACTTCTGGGAATCAGAAATGGAAGGGTGCTAGGCCAAGCTTCATGGCGATTGCTGTCGTTAATAGTAGACAGGAGGTTGGATGTGTTATTTGAGTGATGTCTCATTGACCAGTAACTCAAGCATTAGAAATACTTGAGAATAAGACGAGGGCTGAGGCAGTTGCTTGTACGAGAAAATATTTGATTGATGCTTCTACGGCCCGAGGGTGGTGGGATTTGGAGATGAGTGGAATAATTGCGAGGGTGTTGATTTCTAATCCAGTTCAAGCTATTACTCAATGGTTGCTTGAGATGGTAATTGTTGTGCCTAGGAAAAGACTGAGGAGGGAGATTAGTTTAGCGTGAGGGTTCATTAGTAAGGGAAGGGATTAAACCATCATTTTCGGGGTATGGGCCCGATAGCTTAATTAGCTGACCTTACTAGAAAATAATATAGAGGAAGTATGAGGGGTTTTGATCTCCTCTGTGTAGGTTCGATTCCTACTTTTCTAAATCCTTTTCAGGAAATGAGAGGGTTGGTAAACCTCTATGTTCACTTTATCATAGTGACCCTTTGGTTCAGGCACATTTCCTTAAGTAAGGTGGAAGGCCTGCATATGAGATTGGTATGCTTGTGTGTCATAAACATAGTGCTAATGTCAGGGGTAGGAAGTTTTTTCAGAGGAGGTGTATTAGCTGGTCGTAACGGAATCGGGGGTAGGATGCTCGTACTCATAAAAAGCCCGAAGAGAGTAATAGGGTCTTTGTGGCTAGGACTAATGGAAAGAGTTCGGATGAGAGGTTAAGTGAGCTTGGGTTGAGGAATAGAATGGTAGTTAGTGCATTTATTAGTATGATGTTGGCGTATTCGGCTAGAAAGAATAGGGCAAAAGGGCCTGCAGCATATTCTACGTTAAATCCTGAGACGAGTTCTGATTCTCCTTCGGTTAAATCGAATGGTGCTCGGTTTGTCTCCGCAAGTGTAGAAATGTACCATATTATTGTTAGGGGTCAGGTGGAGAAGATTAGGTAGAGGGGCTCTTGAGTGACGGCGAGGGTGTTTAAGGTGTAGTTCCCACTTAGTACAATAATGGATAGGAGGATAATTGCTAATGTTACTTCATAAGAAATAGTCTGTGCAACTGCTCGTAGGGCTCCAATTAGAGCGTATTTTGAGTTTGAGGCCCATCCTGATCATAGAATAGAATACACAGCTAAGCTTGATATTGACAAGAGGAATAGGATGCCTAAGTTTAGATCTGTAAGGGGGAAGGGGAGGGGGAGAGGGATTCAGATGGTGATAGCTAGTAGGAGGGCTAAGGCAGGAGTTGCAGTGAATAGAAGTGGGGATGAGATTGTAGGGCGGATGGGTTCTTTAATGAACAGTTTTACTCCGTCTGCTACGGGTTGCAGGAGTCCAAATGGACCTACGACGTTTGGGCCTTTTCGGGCTTGTATGTAGCTTAGGATTTTTCGTTCTACTAGTGTAAGAAAAGCTACTGCAATCAGAATTGGGATGACATATGATAGTGATATAGTGAGGTAGTTTAAGGTGTTGGGTCACATGTGAAGTAGAGCTAGGGAGAGGATTTGAACCTCTGGGTAAAGGGCTTAAGCCTTTTGCACTTGCCGAGCTCTGCCACACTAGCTTAGCCCTTTTCTAGGGGTGATGGGAAGAGGTTCTTGTTAGTTAAGTTGGTTTCACTAATTAGAAAGAAGGCGTGCTGTTTGGCATGGGCCTTACTTTTCCGGTCCTTTCGTACTGGGAAGAGTGTTGCATAGATAGAAACCGACCTGGATTGCTCCGGTCTGAACTCAGATCACGTAGGACTGTTAATCGTTGAACAAACGAACCCTTAATAGCGGCTGCACCATTAGGATGTCCTGATCCAACATCGAGGTCGTAAACCTCCTTGTCGATATGGGCTCTTGAAGGAGATTGCGCTGTTATCCCTGGGGTAGCTTTGTTCATTAATCAATAGTATTGGGTCTGGTTACTATTAGTACTTTGAGGAGTTGTTCTTAGTCAAGGTGTATGGTCTTATTTTTGGAGGCTCTTTTTTTCTCCAAGGCCGCCCCAGCCGAAAAATAGGGACCAGTTGTTGTAAGGGTGGTTGGCCTTATAGGCTTGAAATTTAGATACGTTGGTCCTTGATTTTCAAGTTCCACAGGGTCTTCTCGTCTTATGTTTATATTCTTGCTTTTGCACAAGAAGATCAATTTCACTGATTATCCGTAAGAGACAGTTAGGACCTCGTTTAGCCATTCATACAAGTCTCGATTTATGGGACAATTGATTGCGCTACCTTTGCACGGTTAGGATACCGCGGCCGTTGAACATTGGTCACTGGGCAGGCATCACCTTCAATACTTGTTGTTGGCTGAAGGCTATGTTTTTGGTAAACAGTCGAGCCCTAAGTTTGCCTAGTTCCTTTTACAGATTTTAATCTTTCTAATAGGCGCTCCTGAGTTGGGGTAACAGGGTAGTTTAATATTGGTTCTTGTGGAGGTAGTAGTATAAGTTAGTCTGTTAATGATGTGTGATGTAAGTTTGCGCTTAAGAGAAGGGGCTTCTAGTTACTCATTCTAGCATTAATTCTCCTATGATTATAGGTTGGCTTGTTAGTGGTGAGGGGATTGTAATGTTTTTGGATTTTTAGAGCTGATTGAGCTTTGACGCATTCTTTGTTGATGGCTGCTTTAGGGCCTACGTATTGATGTAATGGATAAAATTACCCTCTGGTGGAGATTGTCTTCTTTTTTAAAGGAGCTGTACCTCCTTTAAATTACTTCTAACTTTCCACATTAGGGTTAAGACAGGTGTCTGGTGGGGGAAGTTAGAGGTGAACTGAGATTCGTTTTACAAGCAACCAGCTATCACCCAGCTCGATTGGCTTTTCACCTCTACTAACAAGTCTTCCCACTCTTTTGCTACAGAGACGGGTTTGCTCAATGATAGCTGCTTGTGAGTAGCTCGCTTGGGTTTCGGGATAGCAAGCTTAAATTCATTGTGCTTGGATGTTCTTGCTAAATCATGATGCAAAAGGTACAAGGGTTGATCTTTGCTATTTTTTGCTTTATGTGTTTCATTGCTATTTCATCTTTCCCTTACGGTACGGAAATGTCTCTATTGCGTCAAGTAGCTTTTCTATCGCCTATACTAAGTGTAGAAAATGTTTTGGTTTAGGAGTTATAGTAGATTGTTTGGTTTATGTTAAAGGATAATTGAGCTAGAGGGAGGGCCTCAAGACGGTCTATGATCTAGTAGACATCTTTCAGGTGTAAGCTGAATGCTTTGGGCTTGTAGCTACGTCTTGGTGTGCTAAGTGCACCTTCCGGTACACTTACCTTGTTACGACTTACCTCATCTTTAGCTTAGTGATTTATTATGTATAAAGTGTAATGTAGCTTGTGAGGAGGGTGACGGGCGGTATGTACGTGCCCTAGGGCCAGCTTAAAATAGACTCTCTTATTCTGTTTTACTGCTAAATCCGCCTTCTAAGGGGATTTCACACCCTTTTTCGTAGTATTCTATTTTAGAAAATGTAGCCCATTTCTTCCATCTCATAGGCTATACCTTGACCTGTCTTGTTAGCTGGGATAGCTGTTGTGTTCGCTGTTGTTCTCTCATTTTAGGCGAGCTGGCGACGGCGGTATATAGGCTGTGTTGGCAAGAGATGGTTGGGTGTATCGTGGGTTATCGATTATAGAACAGGCTCCTCTAGGTGGGTTTAGGGCACCGCCAAGTCCTTAGAGTTTTAAGCGTTTGTGCTCGTAGTTCTCGGGCGGGTACTTAGGTAACGTAAGTACCAGGATTTAGGGCTAAGCATAGTGGGGTATCTAATCCCAGTTTGTGTCTTGGCTTTCGTGGATTTAAATTGGTCGTAGGTACTAAGATCATTTTTATGGGGGTTTTAAGTACATCTTGGGCTTATGACAGCTCAGTTGTGTTTTGGTCTTAGCTATTTCGATAACATGTTACCACACTTTACGCCGGTTACTGTTAGTTTGGGTTTCTTGTGTGACCGCGGTGGCTGGCACAAGATTTACCAACCCTATGGTCGCTATAACTAAGTCAAGTTTGCACTTATTGCTTAATGTTAGTTACTGCTGAGTACCCGTGGGGGTGTGGCTGAGCAAGGTGTTTTGGGCTACGATAAGTGTGTGCCTGATACCTGCTCCTTTTGTCTGGGGAAAGAAGACGTTAAGGGCATTTACACTGGAACGCAGATACTTGCATGTATACGTTTAGCGAGAATTAACAGTAAGGTTAGGACTAAGTCTTTTGTCCTCAGGTATGGTGGTTACCGTCTTGGCATCTTCAGTGCCGCGCTTTGAGGTTTGTAAGCTATGAGGAC